GCTAAATCTTTCCTAAATGAGAGAAGGAGGGAAGGCGCGCTACAACTAACACATAACAGCCAGCGGAAAAACGCTAGCTACCTAGGCTAGTGCGCAATGGCTTTCTCTGATAGGGGCTCGCTTCTTCAAGCGTAGCCCAACCTATACAAGGTGCTGCTCGCTTTCTCTCAGCCACTAGTGGCTTATGTAGTGGTCGGCATTCCTACGTGCTCCTCCTTGCCCCCATCCAAAGGTGACCTCTGGGTGTTGTCGTGACGCTTTGGTTACGAAGGTTGCCGGGGTCTAGGTTTATGGATGGATTCAGTCAGCGAAAGTCCCTCAAACCCAATCAATATCAACAACATGGCGTGACGCTTGGTTGATTTTGTCAGAAAAAAAAGTAGGTTTCGGGGGTTCATTGATTAGTACACCTCCGGTGCTGGTAAGGTCGGGACCGTGGTCGTCCGTCTCCGCTTTGCCGGCCGATAAGATTTCTGAGATTGACCAGCCAGCTGGGTTGGTTTGGCTATTCCTTTATATTGAAAAGGAGTCAGCTGTCTGCGCGAGTCACCTTCTTCTAGGCTTCGCTGGACGACACGGCATTCTCGTTTAAATATAGGCCGGCCGTACTTGTGATGGTTCCCAAGGATCCAATATGACCACTTAGGTCTACGTTGCCACGATATTGTTCTATGGAAGCGTGCGGGCAGAAGTTCGGCCCGGTTTTTTTGGTGTCGTAGGGAAGGGATTGACCTTTCTAACGCATATTCAGTCGTACCGGCATGGCCCCACTGATTTGTTTTCGATCGGAGCATCAAGCAACGCAACCCGGTTCTACTTGACTAAGCCCCGTGCTCGTCCAAGGAGGGAGTTTGCTTTACCCAACTCCCTTTTTGATAACAAGGCGGAAACCCCCGCCCCGACATTCATTAGTTTCAAATGAAGAATGAAGAGTACCCTGCCCCAGAAAGCACCTACTCCTATAAAAAGAAAAAGCGCTACTTTACTAAACAAGCAAGAAAGCCCTTTCTATTATATTAGTAAAGCGCTAACGAGCAAGAAAACGGATGCGCGTTAGCGCAAGGGCTTTCGCGCAGCTCAATCCTTTTCTTTGTTCTATAGTAAGGGGGCTTTTCAATAAGGCTCGCGTAGGGGCGCTTACGTTTTTTGGCTTCCCTAAAATAGAATATTGAAAAGTTGGTAAAGACCCACCCCTTGTTTCAGTCAGAATGAGTCCCCGGGACCCCGGGACATTGGCTTCCGCCAACAGTGGACTATTAAGGATCGCATCCCGCGCATATTCTACATTATAGCCTGCAACTGATTCAGCTTCCGCTTCTGGGAGATCAAACGGAGCTCGATTAGTTTCTGCTAGACGAGAAATGAAGAACATAACCAATACAGGGAACAAGGGAATACCGGACCATATCTGCTTTTGCGCCATGACAATCTCACTCGAATTACGGGGACCTACACATATTAGTACAGTATACCGGGGTCCCCGGCCGGAACCACACGTGCAAGTTTCCCTGCATGTGGCTCGTCCGTGCTTTCGCTATTCCGAGGCGCTGCCTGTGACTCAGCATGGGAGAAGGGGGCGGAACTGCGCACTTTCGTGTTCAGAGCATTGTCCGAGTGAATAGGCACCGCCTACCAAGCAAAGCTTTCTTGAAGAGGCTGGGCTGGTTTCTTTTCGGCGCCCGTCTTTTATTTACATGTTTTTTCAAGGCAAGTCCCAGGAAAGTATAGGTTGGCTCCCAGCTCCATCTCGGCCGGCATCCCGCTCTCGGGGGGTCCTGGAGCGAACTACTCATTGCTGTGTTGCCCGGTGAGGAGCATTGTTTTGAGGGAGGGAAAGCGTGGTTGACAAGCCACTTCGAGGGACTGGAGTGCTTTCATCAAATTATGCATGTGGGCCAGGCCATTCCCAGCCCAAGGGGTGGCCCGATTCGGCCTGGCCTGGTCTGGAAGAGATTCACATAGAGACTCTTGCTATCCGGGAATCTATTTCTTTCTATGTTAGCTAGCGGGGGCGGGCTTTCCCATGGTAGTCCCGCTGCGGCCTCTGACCGTCCGTCCCGTCTCATCTTGATTTGGCTATACTTGTATGTATCCACCCATGTTAGCCCCACATCACATGAGTGCCTTTTTCTAAAGACTAAAAAGGCACTCATCAGTCAGCTCGGCCCCTTTCCTATTAAGCTTTCCCGCCTTAAGAGAATAGGTCCCGTTCAAGCGCCCCGCCTTTATTCATCTATACCAGCTGCCACGCACGGCCCAATAGGAACGATTTCAGCGCCTCCCTCTAGATAAGAAGCGGAACGCGCCATCACCTACAGCCCTTTCCTCTGCCGGGGACTTCCACGAAATGAAAACGGGCGGCATCGTCGTATGCTCGACATTTGTTGCCCTGGTTTATCTCCCGGAGTACTCCTATGGCCGATCTGTCACCCAACCTACTTAAAGAACGAACCTAAAGGCTTAGCCCCGTCCCGTTTGGAGAATGACCCTTATGGCACGGCTTAGTCAGTTATTCTCGTAGTTCAGATAAGATTCGGACCGCCACTTCTCTGAAAGTATGGTTCTTGCCTCCCTCTCTCCTCCCTCCTCGGGCTCGTCCATTCGTTGGGCGATCCCTTGCTTTCACGTTCGAGTGTTTGCTCGTCGTTTAGGCCGGTGAGTGAGATTTCTGCTCATTGCAGTAACCTCCGGGGTTCTTCGCACCTGGATAGTACCAGGACCCTTGTGCCCCGGCCCTTGATCAGATAAAGCTGCCCGCCCTATGAACCACAACTAAAAATGAGCCTTGCGACGAGACGCGGACATTCCCCATGCTGCGGTTCCCTCCGGTCCGTTCCCGGGTTAGGTTAGGGGAACATCCGAGCGATTGCCTTCGCAGATCCAAACGCGCTCACAAGGCGCACAATAAGAATAAGACCGATAGAGACTTCATAAGGGACCATTTGAGCTGCAGATCGTAATGCTCCTAGAAAGGCATATTTAGAATATAGAGGAGTGAAAGTTCCCAACAATCAACGAGTTGATCATACCCTTCTTTGAACCGTACGAGCACGTCCTCTGTCACCCCCCCACCGCGCTTACGGCTCTATACCCCAACCCAACTAGCTCTGGCCCCCGGTCCTCCTTTTCTATTCCTCGGGGAGCGGACGGTGGGAGCATGGGGAGGGGCGGCATCTGCTTTTGACTGATAGAAAGCATCTCTCTTTTGTCCCCCCCCAAAAAACAATAGAGAAAGTTGTTCTTGCCGCGTCGGAGACATCTTTTATCTGAGGCGTCGTCCGGCTCCTCATAAATGATGTTAGGATCGGCCGGCTCGTTCTCGGAATCCTAAAATAAAACAGAGACAGAACGGATTGTTTCAGTGACATATCTAATCAGACTGAATAGGATTTGAAGAGCTGTCACGATCATTCACATCAATTTCAGCAGGCAGGAAGGGCGCGGAAGCTACCGTTTCTAGAATGCAAGCAAGGTAGCTTGCTTACTCTCCTAGTAGCGTACGTTGGCGGCAAGGAAGGAGGCATTGGAAAGACTAGACCATACTAAAGTAAAGAGGCATTCGGGAAGCTACTAGTCGCTTCTGGCGAAGCTTATAGAAGGCCGACCGCTACATAGAGAGATCCATATACTATACCAGTCATGAGCGATAGCGAAGCCTAGAGAGGCGGAAGCAGTAGCTTCTAGGACGAAGCCGAGCCGATAGTCGGGCGAAGGAAGCGAGACCAAGCCGAGCCACTAGTGGAGTGGCGAAGGAGGCCTACTATACGTATACTGGATTAGTAACCGGTGAAATAAAAAAGAAAATAAAAAAGAAAGAAATTTCAGTGAACTATTGAACAGTGTGATTGATCAGACAAGTACCAAGGGCTTTCGGTAGACTTCTTTCATTTCCGAATTAGCTTGCGAAAAGTCCTTGCATTAGTATGAGTTCGTTGACCGCGTAAGGGCAATCCATCTTGATGACGAATTCCACGATAACAAGAAATAGAAATTAATCGTTCGATGTCTGCTCGTTCTCCCCTCTTCAATTCCCAATGAACAACATGATCTTGACCTATCATTTGTTCAATTTGGTCGATCTGATACTTAGTTAACTCTTTTATCTTTATGTTCCCACTGATACCTAATCGATAACGAACCTGAATGGCTTTTTTAGGTCCAATTCCATCAATTTTTGTTGAGGCAATTCTTACTTGTTCATCGGCAACTGATCTAGCTCCTGAAATATATGACATTCTTGATCCTTCCTTTTACTAGTCTTCTCGGCTGGAATCAAAAATGGGGTGTCTCCTCTCTGATGATCTTTTCTATAGGTAGAACTACTGTAAGCGGTCTAAGACCCTTATTTCTTCCAATTATGTTCTCGTACCATCAAGAGTCTTGTGGAGGAGAATTTCACACTTATCTCACAAAATCAGTTAGAAAGTGCGGGCCGCGGTCTCAAAATGGAAGTTTTTCGCCTCTCTGCTTTAAGATAGCGCAGAAGGTTTTTTAGGGCCGCTATGTTCGCATCGCCTGACTCATAATCGAAGTGGTCTCGTGCGATCTCATGCGCGGCCATCATTAAGTTGGGTCTGAGCTGCCCGCGGTTACAGAATCGCCCAGCCCCTTTGACTCTCTCTCTATTAAAAAAGCTTTCTGCATGCGCTGGCGCAGGTTTTTATTCCTTCTGCCCAAAACAACGTTCGACTTGCATGTGTTAAGCATATAGCTAGCGTTCCTTCTGAGCCAGAATAAAAATCAAAGAAAACTACAAGCAACTACATCAACAACCCGGGGGAAATTAACCGGTACGTCCTACCTACTAACGCTAATAAGGTTGAAAGAAAGGATGCGTCGAGCAAGCTGTGCGACCCGCGGTTCTACTTCACTAAGCCCCGTGCTTGTACAAGACAATTGCATTGCCTTAGCGCAAGCACTAAGTAAGCAAGCTACCTTGAATGTTCTCTTTACTTTAACCTCATATTTTCTCTAAGCGGAGAATGTTGATGGAGATGTATTGCGGCCTTCTCCTGTTTATCAACTCGAACCTCATTCTTCTGCAGTTGATGTTACGGATCAGCCTCACTCTTTAGGCCAGCAGCTTTGCCCAGCATCTTCTGCCGATTGTCAGCCTGTTCAGCTGACCTCAGAGGATTCCAGTCACCCGGCACAGCATGTTTATTCCCGGCGGCGATTACATTATTTTCTTTTTCCCAGACTCCGGAAGATCAGCAGTCTAGCCCAGTTGCTTCCCCTCCAGTCGCTTCCTCAGATTCTGGATCCCTCTCTCAGGTTCGTCGATCCTCTCAAGTTTCTTATCTCGTTGAAGGATTTTTGTCTTATCTTATGCCCCAAAACATCGAGCTTACCTCATGTCAGTTCAATCTTCTCTTCTCATGAACCTGAATCATTTGCTGAAGCCTTCAATCATTCTTGCTGGAGAGATGCTATGCAGGAAGAAATCAATGCCCAGGAAAAAAGAAAAAGACTTAGGCGCATTGCCTGCGTGGAAACAGGCCATTGGCTGCAATCAAAAAATTGCCCTTATTTCAACTTGACGTGAAGAATGCCTTTCAACAAGGGGGATCCGCAAGAACAAGTTTCTATTCAGCCTCCTCCAACTCCAGGCTTCTCTTCTCGGTATGCAAGCTAAATAAATATTTACGTTACGGCCTCCGACAAGTTAAAGCAGGCACCAAGAGCGGCCTGATTTCATAAATTTAGCTCGTTTCTCACTGCTTCGTTTTTTATAAAGGGTTCCACTGTAGCCATGCGGATTCTTCCATGTTTGTTCGCCGACGTCATGGTCGTTGACTCATCCTTCTTTTATACGTTGACGACAACATTATCACCGGGAATGATTCTTTCTTCTCTTTTATTTGATTTCATCAAGGTAGCTTGCTTACTTAGTGCTTGCGCTAAGGATACATCGCGTCTCTTGGATTTCACGGCATAGCATCTATACCCGGACTGTGCATATCCAAGAAAGACACAAGGGGCCGAATTACTATAACAAGTAAGCAAGTAAACTGCCTCGGGCACAATTTATCTCTTAACTGCGCAGGCAAAACACGTGCATCCAAACACTCGCGCCTATAGGATGGTGCTGCCCCAGTAAGAAGTTCATGAGGTGCCGCTGCATCTTATTCCCCCCCAAAAAAGGCAGAAAGATGCCCCGTCCCTTCTTTATGCACATCCATATACATAGCCAGACACAAAGGTGTACAATCCGGTCAAAATCTGCGGTTCTTTAAATTCATTCACTGTAGGTTCTCTTACTTGCTCTAGTGGCTGGAAAACGCCCACCGGGAGGCGCCAACGGCGGGCTCAGGAATCGACTGGTTCCGAGCGGACTCGTGGAGCTGCTGCTTGGATTATCGTAGAGTAAGAGGAGCGTTAGGAAATGACTTAACTTAAATAAAAAACAGATGCCGCCGCTGCGAGGCGAGGAAGTCACTTGTCTGGTCTTGCGGTGCACCCACTCCCGTTTCGAGAATGAAATCACGCCCTAGCTCGACTCGAGACCAAGACTGCTTACAACTCGCACCAATAGCAGCACTGAGCGGCCGGAGATTGATTGAAAGGGCCCCCCCTAAAAATTAATGATTGTGATCAAGAGCACACACTGGACCTGACCCACTAATCATCATCTCATCTGGCGCGAAGCAAAAAAAAAGAGGAGCAGTGTAACTGCCCTTCCTTCCCAGCCCAAACCCCCCTAGGCGCCTACCTACTCGTGCTCGTAGCTCGATCGGAGGTTAAGAGTGTGGTCCGGCGGAAAAACGGAAGTCGTCCGTATCAAGTGATACGTGAATTGCTCAGTAGTGCTTCGCCACTACCGTAGCTGGCGGAAATAGCTTAATGGTAGAGCATAGCCTTGCCAAGGCTGAGGTTGAGGGTTCAAATCCCTCCTTCCGCTCCCGGCTTCGTCGTTTAGTGGTAACGAGTGGAGTGCATAAGCCCATAGGGGCGAGCAGCAAGCAGCCCCCTGTATAGGGCTCCGAACGTATCTTACTAATAATAAGAAAGGGGCAAGCCAAACCCTACTCCTAACAAGTTGCTGGCTTTTCCGCCGTTGCGCGCTAGCGCGCTTCCGTTTTTCAGCAGGCTTTTTCAAATATCCTATAAATAATAAAGATAATAAAGTAGGGGTTATAACTATAAGTAGCTAGCTAGCGCGCTAGCGTTTTGTTTTACCCCACTAGTAAGGGGGCTGCTAGTTGTAGCGCGCAGTGTGCTAGTGAATAGGAAAAGCGGATTTAGATTACTAATCACAGATGGAGACACCGAAGGTGATAGAACATGTTCGGTGCCTCGCCCTGTCTCCTTGGCCGGAGACTGCAAATGATGAGAATCCTATCGATAAAGAAGAGGCATAGGCATCGCCTCTCGATCCAATCTGTCTTCCCTGGCCCCCAACACACTCTTGATACGAAAAAAAAACCTCCGAGAAGAAAGAGATCTAAAGTCTGGTCCCCTCGATCACCCTTCCCTTGAACCGGAACTGGTCGAGAGAGA